AGAAAGGCTCCAGAAGATGTTGATCGTAAATAACAGGATTGTTTAGGAAAAAAAACTAATAAAAATTCGCATTCAGATACATAAGAATTGTACAAGAACCAAAATAGTCTTTTATTTTCTTTTGAAAAAACATAAATAGTTTTATTACTCTGAATAGTTTTATTCAGATTCTGATATTTATGTAGAAAGAATCGCAATAAATGTAAAGAGGGAACATCTTGAATCCAGCATTGAAGGATTTGAACCAAAATTTCAAAATGGATAGGATGGGGTATTAGTATATCTGAAACATTATTTAAATGAGATAATTTGTCCTCTAAAAAAGGAAATATTGAATGAATAGATCCTAAATTCTGAGATTTTGGTATTTCTTTTTCTTCGGAGGAAGATACTAATCGTAGCGAGAATGGAATTTCCACAATGACTGAAAAACCCTTTGATACCATTTGAGAATAAAAAAAATGAGAATAAAAATAATTGGTGTGTCCACCGAATCCATTTTGATTAGAATCATTAACCAAATAAATCAAAAAATTCTGTTGATACATTCGAATAATTAAACGTTTTACAAGTACTAAACTAAATTTATTGTCATAACCAATAAATTCGATAGGTTCGTAAAAAATCGAACCATTTAAACTATCATCATGAGCAAGTGTGTAAATATACTCCTGCAAGAGAAGCGGATATAGGAAGTGTTGTTGCGGAGATCTATTTTTTTTAAAATACTCTTGTAATTCTTCCATTTACATTTTTCTACTTGAAACAGAAACACAAGACAGGAGGCATTTCTTGGATTATCAAATGATACATAGTGCAATATGGTCCGAACAGGGTATATAATTACAGTATATATAGTTAAGAAATAAAGATAGACCCCGGAGACCTAGAATCCAATCAACAGGATCCTTTTCCTCTCCTTTTCTATAGGTTTTATCCTTTGTTAAAAGAGGGTAAAAAATCCTTTATTTTTGCAACCCGATCGCTCTTTTGATTTTGGAAAAAATTAGATTCTCTTTACTTTATCAGTATACTGTTTCTTCTACACATCTGTCTCCAAGAGAATAGTTAGGATTTTTTTTCATAAAAAAATAAAAAATAATCAATGATTTACTCGCATAAAAACCTTTTTCTGCACTGGCACTAATCTATTTTTAACATCCAAATTAGATCGGGTAATTATTCCAATTTTAAGAATATAAGCTCGTTGCTTTTTGTTTTACCAAAATTAGGACTAAAAGACGATATCCATTTATTCACTAGACCCAACTGTAAATTTCTTTTGTCTCCTTCCAAAAATAAAAACAATTAATAATATATATATACAGTTAAGTTAAGGATAAATTAAAAGTTCTATTTTAATTTTAATAAAAAAATTATTACGACATGCTGTTTTTTCCTTCATTACCTTTTAAGATCAGTCGTGGTCTTATATAGACTCTACCAATAGTCTGGACGAATTCGTTGCTTCATCCAAATGTGTAAAAGATCATAGTCGCACTTAAAAGCCGAGTACTCTACCGTTGAGTTAGCAACCCGGATTGTAGATACGATAAAAAAAAAATTGATCCCATCCCGCCAAAATAAAAAGATTGAACTAGCAACAAATTAAATTTAAAAGAAAGATTTTTTTAATCAATTATAAACACCAATCCACTAAAATAGGTAGGATTGGATTAAAAAATAATAAATTCTCAAATAAATTCTCATATAGATATATCTAAATATCTATAATCAAAACTTATACCTATTTTTCTCTTGATCCATTCCATTTTTATTTTTTTTACGTCTTGTATACCAGTAAATTCAGTAAACACATCCTTATGACTAAGATGACTAAGGCTAAAGCGAAGGAAAAAAAATAAATAAATATGAGGCAGGAATAAACAGATCCATTTTATTTATCTACGAACAAATTATATTTGTTCGGTACACCATTGTCAATATGATATAGAATGCTGAGAAAAAAATTCTAAATAAATCAAATTAAGGCCTTGTGTTGGATTGGCACAATATAAGTAAAAAAATAAATTTGAATGCAAAAATAAATAAAGGCAGGGTAGATAAAAATATCGAGTTGATTCAATCAAAAGAGGTACAATAACCGAAATTCACCCTGTCTTTGTCGGTAAATTAAATTCCCACAATAAAAAATAAATAATAAAATAATGAGTGAGCAAAAAAAAGAGCAAACAAATTATGGAGAAATAATTATACAAAGATAGATGCTAGTACCCTCTCTTTTTTATTCAATTTTTTTTTTTTTTTTTTATTTTATTAAATTAACAGTTAACCCAATATTCCTTCTTTAAATAATTCTGTCTTCCTTAAAATATCATGAACAGTTACTGTGGGTTGAGCGCCATTTTCAAGGAAATATAGAATAGCGGGAACATTTGAATAGGTTTGATTCTTTATCGGATCGTAAAAACCTACCTTCCGAAGATCTCTTCCTTCTCTTCGGGATCGAACATCAATTGCAACGATTCGATAGATGGCTCATCGGGATAGATGTAGATAAACAATGCCCCCCCCCTAGAAACGTATAGGAGGCTTTATCCTCATACGGCTCGAGAAAAAATGATTCTAATTTCTGTATATAACGGCAAATATATCCATAAAATACTGAATAAATAATGAATTAGACTATGATTAAAGTGGTTTTTTCTTCCTCTTTCCTTACGAAAGTTAAAAAGATCTCATTCGTACTCATAACTCAAGTTGGGTAATTCTGAGGAAATCCTTAGATATTTATTGAGCCGTCTCTAACCTCTTTTGTTTGTCTCGAATCAATTTTTATTCCGCATTTTGATCCAATTGTTGAGACAATTGAAAATAGTGTTTCCTTGTTCCGGAATCCTTTATCTTTGTTTTGTGAAATCATTGGGTTTAGACATTACTTCGGTGATCCTTACTCCTTTTCAAAAGGGCAGCAACATACCCTTTTTTTTTTTTTTTTTATTATTTCTTTCTATAGAAAAAAATAAGAGAGATTGATTCCCTTGTGATACACTTTTGATCGAAATAGTTTTATGAATTCCGACAAATATTACTTATTTTCTTTTTTATTTCAAACTTGTTTGAATTTTAACCCTTTTCAATTTATATAATTTATCCATTTATATTAAAAATTTATATTATAGAGGATATATTTACAAAGTTGGTTCAACTTATTGATTTTTATTGTCACTAACCCTAGATTCTTCCCCCCGATAAATGAATCTCAATCCTTTCTGCTCGAGCTTCATCATGTACTTTTTATTTAGATTAGAACCCAACACAAATTAGGTTCCTAGTAAAAAGAACAAACTATGTCGAGCCAAGAGCATCTTCATTCTTATAGAAAATGGCGGATGTAAGAATCCACAGTCAATCATGTCCTTCAAGTCGCACGTTGCTTTCTACCACATCGTTTCAAACGAAGTTTTACCATAACATTTCTCTTATTTAATTTCAAACTGATATGGAATTGATTCAATATGAAATCATGAATAGTCATTGGATCAACTGATATATGTATATATTATTATATATTATGATATGGCCGGCCGTATATAGTTTTGATTTTATATTATATCTATAAATAGTCTCTATAATTTAATATTATAGAGACTATTTATAGATATAATAATATTTTCCTTTCCTTACTTTCCGGAAAAGTCTTACTCAGGAAGGATCCCTTTTTTAACCCCATATCATATTAATAGAATTAAATACAATACATAAGAATGAAATACAATACATAACAAAAATTAAAGAATAAATGAGTTTAGTTTGCTTAAGATTTATTGAAATTTTCAACAGATTGTTCGGGACGATCAATCATGAAGGATCCTTATTTTTTCTTGAACAAATAAATTAAAAACCTCAAAGAAAGGGGCTCTAATGAATTCCCAATTCCAGAATAAAATCTATTTTTAATCAAATAAACTATTCCAATGACCCACGAAGGTTGGAAAGTTTATCGATAATATATAGATTTATTGCACTTCTTCGAATACCAAAGCAAAGATTTATATCATAAAAATTAAGTTAAAAAATTAAAGATCTTTATTTCCAACTGCATTTGACACTTGATTCTGTTTGTAAGAAACCAAAAAAATTCTTAAGAATCATTCTTAGAATTCAGAACGTAAAGATTGTTCTCTTTAACAATGTTTCTGTTTAATGTTGGAAACAATGTGATCCAATCTGCCCTTTATAGCAGAAAGGGTCTGGGACGGAAGGATTCGAACCTCCGAGTAACGGGACCAAAACCCGTTGCCTTACCGCTTGGCCACGCCCCATTTGAATTTCTATTCAACACTAATAAATACTAATATTATATTAGTATTGGTTATTCGTCAATTCTAGTATGTAATATATTGTTGCTAGGTTTCTATACATATAGAATCAAAAAATTCATTGATCATTACATTGAATTCTATTAAGATATTGTATGAAAGTATAATTCTTTGTATTCTCGTTTGAGAATTGAAAGGGGTTTTTGATTTGGGATAGTTCAAAGAAAAAGAAGGATTTTTTGGCCTGCCTTTTTCATTTTTACCTTATATTATAAAAATGACTCAATCAAAATTAAATTATCTAATCTACAAGAACGAAATTTTTGTTATGCTTAATATCTTTAGTTTAATCTGTATCTGTCTTAATTCTATCCCTTATTTGAGTTCGAGTAGTTTTTTCTTCGCCAAATTGCCCGAGGCTTATGCTTTTTTCAATCCACTCATAGACATTATGCCTATCATACCTCTATTCTTTTTTCTCTTAGCCTTTGTTTGGCAAGCTGCTGTAAGTTTTCGATGAAATCTTCAATATTCTCCTAAATTCATGATTTTTTGAAAAAAAAAAAAAAAACACACACACTTCATTATAGCATATGCGGTACGAAAAAAATGGGTAATCTATTCCCCTAAAAAAATGATCTTGGAGATTTTGTAATGCTTACTCTCAAACTCTTTGTTTATACAGTAGTGATATTCTTTGTTTCTCTCTTCATCTTC